CCCATTGAATTTCATTCGGAAGAGGAGCCTTATAAAGATCGTATCGATTCTTATCAACGAAAGACAGGATTAACTGAAGCCGTTCAAACAGGTATAGGCCAATTAAACGGTATTCCCATAGCACTTGGGGTTATGGATTTTCAGTTTATGGGGGGTAGTATGGGATCCGTGGTTGGGGAGAAAATAACCCGTTTGATTGAGTACGCTACTAACAAATTTCTCCCTCTTATTATAGTATGTGCTTCCGGGGGGGCGCGTATGCAAGAGGGAAGTTTGAGTTTAATGCAAATGGCTAAAATATCTTCTGCTTTATATGATTATCAATCAAATAAAAAGTTATTTTATGTACCAATTCTTACATCTCCTACTACAGGGGGGGTAACTGCGAGTTTTGGTATGTTGGGAGATATCATTATTGCCGAACCCAATGCCTATATTGCATTTGCGGGTAAAAGAGTAATTGAACAAACATTGAATAAAACAGTACCTGAAGGTTCACAGGCGGCTGAATATTTATTCCAGAAGGGCTTATTCGATCTAATCGTACCACGTAATCCTTTAAAAAGCGTTCTGAGTGAGTTATTTCAGCTCCACGCTTTCTTTCCTTTGAATCAAAATTCAATAGAGCATTAAGTTCCTTTTTTATTTGTAGCAAACAAATAGTTAGTTTATCAGAATCCAAGTAAAACGAATATGAATGGGGTTTCTTTGTTGACATAAGATCTAAAAAGAAATCAAAAGTTGTGGATAACTCCTTTTTATCTATATTCTTGATTACTAATTCAGTTAAGAGGCCTCTATCAACAAGAAAAATAGTGAATTCTTATTTTCGTTAAATTCTAGGAAAATAAAAAATTTTTGTTCTACGTCTTACGTATGTATATATAATCCAAATATAGAATTCTAGAATATAGAAACTATAGATATGATATATGCTTTTGTACCTTCTATACTCACTTAGATATATACTTAGATTTATACTAATCTTTATCTTTATAATATTAATATAAATAATAACAGGTACAAATAGTAAATTGAGGTATCCTTTATATGACAACTTTCGACTTTCCCTCTGTTTTGGTGCCTTTAGTAGGCTTAGTATTTCCGGCAATGGCAATGGCTTCTTTATTTCTTCATGTTCAAAAAAATAAGACTGTTTAGATCTGATGGGCCCAACTCTGATCCATTTTTTTTTTTCAAAACTAAGACTTGTATCATAACGCAGATACCCATTTAGTGTAAGAAAAGAAGGTATAACATGCGGCGTTTCCGTCGAAAAGGGGCTCTTTGGCCTGTAGAAAGATGATATGGGGGTAAAGGAATTCTATCTATTTGAAAAAATCTCAGGATCGCCGGATGGCTGAACTGTAAAATCGGTACATCTATATGTATATTGATATATGTATATTGATGGGATCATACGAAGGGTATTTTTTTTTTATTTTAGATCTAACCAATTTGATAAATTACTCTTAAAGGTTCACATCAAACTAGTACTAGTTGATGAGAGTTACTTCGGAAACAAAAAGAGTAAAGTCTAGGGTATTCTCTCAATTCCAATAAAACGAAACCAGATCAAGTATGAGTTGTCGATCAGAACATATATGGATACAACCTATAACGGGGTCGCGAAAAACAAGTAATTTCTGCTGGGCCATTATCCTTTTTTTAGGTTCATTAGGATTCTTATTGGTTGGAACTTCCAGTTATCTTGGGAGAAACTTGATATCTTTATTTCCGTCTCAGCAAATCCTTTTTTTTCCACAAGGGATTGTGATGTCTTTCTATGGGATCGCGGGTCTCTTTATTAGCTCCTATTTGTGGTGCACAATTTCGTGGAATGTAGGGGGTGGTTATGATCGATTCGATAGAAAAGAAGGAATGGTGTGTATTTTTCGTTGGGGATTCCCTGGAAAAAATCGTCGCATCTTCCTCCGATTCCCTATAAAGGATATTCAGTCCGTCAGAATAGAAGTTAAAGAGGGTATTTATGCTCGCCGTGTCCTTTATATGGATATCAGAGGCCAGGGGGCCATTCCCTTGACTCGTACTGATGAGAATGTTACTCCACGGGAAATCGAACAAAAAGCTGCCGAATTGGCCTATTTCTTGCGTGTACCGATTGAAGTATTTTGAGAAATGAGCTGAGAGAGTGAATGCTTTCTCAGCAGTAAGGAAAAACTAAAGAGTCCCCCTTTTCTATACCATAACTTAACTGAAGTTTCTTCATAACGCTCATTCTTTCTAGTCAAAGAAGACGTATACGTAACGTAACAACCACAAAACAAAACAGTGAATAGATTCATAAGTTCGATACTTTGTAATAGAACTCATGCATGAGAGAAATATTGGATGGCGTAGAGTCAACTAATGAGGTCGGTTCATTAAAAATTCATAGACGAAATGAAAAAATGTCAAAAAAGAAAGCATTCAACCCTCTTTTATATCTTGCATCTGTAGTATTTTTGCCCTGGTGGATTTCTCTCTCATTTAATAAAAGTCTGGAATCTTGGGTTACTTATTGGTGGAATACTAGGCAATCTGAAATTTTTTTGAATGATATTCAAGAAAAAAATATTCTCGAAAAATTCATAGAATTGGAGGAAATCTTTCTTTTGGAGGAAATGATCAAGGAATACTCGGAGACACATCTACAAAACCTTCGTATAGGAATCCACAAAGAAACGCTCCAATTAATAAAGATACACAATGAGGATCATATCCATACGATTTTGCACTTCTTGACAAATATAATCTGTTTCGTTATTCTAAGTGGTTATTCAATTTTGGGTAATAAAGAACTTGTTATTCTTAACTCTTGGGCTCAGGAATTCCTATATAACTTAAGTGACACAATAAAGGCTTTTTCGATTCTTTTATTAACAGATTTATGTATCGGATTCCATTCGCCCCATGGTTGGGAACTAATGATTGGCTTTGTCTACAAAGATTTTGGATTTGCTCATAATGATCAAATTATCTCTGGTCTTGTTTCTACTTTTCCAGTCATTCTAGATACTCTATTTAAATTTTGGATTTTTCGTTATTTAAATCGTGTTTCTCCGTCACTTGTAGTGATTTATCATTCAATGAATGATTAAAAAAGGATCTACTGATATTAATCCAATTCAATTCTAACGTTTCTTACTTTGTAGTTGTACAGAAGCAAAGCATGTAAAATCATACTTACTCTTTATTTTTCTACCCATCCCAAAGATTTATTCTATATATTAATATTATTTATTCCAGTAAAATTATTCCAGTAACTAGCAGAATTGCGGATAGGGAACTAGGTTAGCGACCTACCAAATTTATTGTAGACATTTTTGGGCTCAATGGTTGGACCATGCAAACTAGAAAGACTTTTTCTTGGATAAAGGAACAAATTACTCGATCCATTTCCGTATCGCTCATGATATATATCATAACTCGGCCATCCATTTCAAGTGCATATCCCATTTTTGCACAGCAGGGTTATGAAAATCCGCGAGAAGCGACTGGTCGTATTGTATGTGCCAATTGCCATTTAGCTAATAAGCCCGTGGATATTGAAGTTCCACAAACGGTACTTCCAGATACTGTATTTGAAGCAGTTGTTCGAATCCCTTATGATATGCAACTAAAACAAGTTCTTGCTAATGGTAAAAAGGGTGCTTTGAATGTAGGGGCTGTTCTTATTTTACCAGAGGGTTTTGAATTAGCTCCTGCTGATCGGATTTCCCCCGAGATAAAAGAAAAGATAGGCAATCTGTCTTTTCAGAGCTATCGCCCCAATAAAAAAAATATTCTTGTGATAGGCCCCGTTCCTGGTCAGAAATATAGTGAAATAACCTTTCCTATCCTTTCCCCCGACCCCGCTACTACGAAAGAGGTTCACTTCTTAAAATATCCTATATATGTAGGCGGAAACAGGGGAAGGGGTCAGATTTATCCCGACGGGAGCAAAAGTAACAATACAGTTTATAATGCTACATCAGCAGGTATAGTAGGTAAAATAATACGAAAAGAAAAAGGGGGTTACGAAATAACCATATCGGATGCATCGGATGGACGTCAAGTGGTTGATATTATCCCTCCAGGGCCAGAACTTCTTGTTTCAGAAGGCGAATCTATCAAATTGGATCAACCGTTGACGAGTAATCCTAATGTGGGCGGATTTGGTCAGGGAGATGCAGAAATAGTACTTCAAGATCCCTTACGTGTCCAAGGCCTTTTGTTCTTCTTGGCATCTGTTATTTTGGCACAAATCTTTTTGGTTCTTAAAAAGAAACAGTTCGAGAAGGTTCAATTGTCAGAAATGAATTTCTAGACTCGCGGATTTATCGACATTGAGCTCATAACGTAAAAATAACAAAATTATTTTTGACGACTCTTTATGATAAAAAATGGATATTATGAAAAGCCTTTTGCTTTTTTATACTCATTCCTTGTACTGCATTCCTAGTCATAGTATGTAGATTGTGAAGAAGACTTTTTACTTTTTTTGAATCCAAATTGGGGTGATATGATTATGTTACTATTATCACATTTCAATGTCATAAAATACATTAATAGTGTTTTCTATTCTAATCGAATAAAATTCGACTAGATACTAGACATAAGTAAGCGGGGAATAGAACGGATAAATGCGTGGAACACAAAATTATAGGGACGATTATTCATCTTCCTAGTATTCGGCACAAGAAAAGGAATTTTCCACATCTCTTTCTTGTGTCGAAAGAAAAAAAAAGATTCTTTATCCTGTTCGTCAAAGATTACTAGTCTAAGTTTTGAATTTTTCAAAAAAAAAAATATCAGAATTTATATATATATATTATTTAATATAAAATAGAATAGTAGAATAGTGGGCAAACAAAAGAGAGCGAGGTTTATTGAGTAAATAGAACTTCTTCAATAAACTTAGAAAAATTTCCATTTTTGATGAGATACAAAAAAATACTAAGGTTTTATTATTATTTGAGGATAGTATGTCATCTAGGAAATTGAGTGATTTCTTCTTT